AATATAGAACTAGATATGACTAAATAGAATTAATAGAATTCTATTTTTCTAATAGATATTTTTCTAATAGAAATATATGACTAATTAGTATGTGACTAATTAGTAGGATTTTCATTCTATCATATTAATTACATTAATTATTATTTATACATTCTATTTTTTTTTATGCATTTTATACATTTTATTTATATATTTATACATTATATTTCTATTTTTTAATATATATATATATATATATTAATGAATATGTATATATATATATATTAATAGATAATTTAAAATTATAAACTATGATTATAAAAAATCTAATTATTTCTTAATATAAAAAAAATTTATTTCTTAAAGTTAAAGTAAAGCAGTTATAGCAATAATTATAGCGTATAGCGAGCGGATCGGTCCTAAGAAAAGATAAGATAAGGATAAAGATACAATCCAAATTAGAATGAGACATTCTTCTGGTTTCATTCGGAAAAGGAAGAGATAGGACGAAAAAAAAAAAAAAAAGAAGAATGAATATCGACCGTTCCAGTATTCCAAATCGCACTGTAAAAAAGAAAGGGAGAGAGAAACATATATATATATATGGGATATATCTATCCATATTGAATTGCGGATACATCAATGATAGAATCATTTCTGATTGAAACAAGGTTTATCCAATAGAAATAAACTGATAGAGGATCACCAAAAAAATCAAATAGCATACACTTTTTCGATATGGGAATCATTATCTAATGAATTCAACGGTTCCAAAATAAATGAAAGAGATGGGTGGAATTCCAACTGGATCTTGGTCTCAAATCAAAAGGGGATATGGCGAAATTGGTAGACGCTACGGACTTGATTGGATTGAGCCTTGGTATGGAAACCTACTAAGTGGTAACTTCCAAATTCAGAGAAACCCTGGAATTAAAAATGGGCAATCCTGAGCCAAATCTTTATTTTGATAAAACAAGGGTTTCTATTTATAAAACTAGAATAAAAAAAGGATAGGTGCAGAGACTCAATGGAAGCTGTTCTAACGAATGGAGTTGACTACGTTGTGTTGGTAGCTGGAATTCCTCTATCGAAATTACAGAAAGGACGGCCCTATATATCTAATACGTACGTATACATACTAACATATCAAACGATTAATCACGACCCGAATCTATCGAATATATATATATGAAAGAAAAAATTCAGAGTTATTGTGAATCCATTCCAATCGAAGTTGAAGGAAGAATCGAATATTCAGTGATCAAATCATTCATTCCAGAGTTTGATAGATCTTTTGAAAAACTGATTAATCGGACGAGAATAAAGAGAGAGTCCCGTTCTACATGTCAATACCGACAACAATGAAATTTATAGTAAGAGGAAAATCCGTCGACTTTAGAAATCGTGAGGGTTCAAGTCCCTCTATCCCCAACAAAAAGTCCATTTTACTTCCTAACTATTTATCCTCTTTTTTTCATCAGTGGTTCAAACAAAATTCACTATCTTTCTTTCTCATTCACTCTACTCTTTCACAAATGGATCCGAAGAGAAATCTTTGGATCTTATCCCAATTTGGATAGATACAATACCTGTACAAATGAACATATATGGGCAATGAATCTCTATTATTGAATCATTCACAGTCCATATCATTATCCTTACATTTATTAGATAAAATTTTTTAATACTTTACTTTATTTAATACTTTACTTTATTTAGATTTAGTCCCTTTAATTGACATAGATACAAGTACTCTACTAGGATGATGCACGGGAAATGGTCGGGATAGCTCAGTTGGTAGAGCAGAGGACTGAAAATCCTCGTGTCACCAGTTCAAATCTGGTTCCTGACACATGAATAATATATCGGATAGATATTCATACAAATTAATCGAGACAGATCAGGATATATATTCGTTAATAGTCAAGAGCATGATACATACTTATTCATCTAGCGTATAGATATATACCTCCATTTTTAGAGATGGGTAAAAAATATATGTATGGTTATGGTAAAGAACTAAAGTGGGATTATGTTCCCTTTTTTTTGTTTCTTTTTTCTTTCTTGTTTGTTCATATTGTGCTTTCTCTCACTCAAAAAGAGTGTTAAGTCTTCATATATATATCAAAAAAAAAAAAAGTAAAAAAAAAAACTTAAAAAAAGTATAGAGGGGTTGAAGGATAGGAATAGACAGGATGCATTTCAGACACAGTACAAATAAAATTCAATCCCTTTTTATTTCGGAATTTCACTTTTTCTTTTATATTTATTCTATTTCTTCACTCTTGCTTACGTTACTTTCCGAGGTCTGTCTAAGTGATGTGCGCGGTACAAAGTTCATGGTGCAGAACTCTTTTGATTCATCTTTTTGTTTCTGCTCATACAAAATAGATATTATCTTTTCCAAATTCGGGAATAGCAATGAAGCCTTTTTTAGGCCTATCCATAATACGAATTAGAGTCCAGTTACTCTGTTTCATCTAGAACAGAACGTAAAAATATTCCTTGACTTGAATGAAAT